TGTAATCAAAAAAACAAAACTAAGAATCTTTGGGAACATCAATTATAAGTGTAGTAAGAGTAATAAGTTTTGGATAATGACTTTTTGCCCCGGATCTCTTTTTTATTCTACCTCTCTTGCTGATTAGGAATAAGCATCCCTCTAAAGAAAGAAAAAATATCAAATCAAATAATAAATAAGAAGAATATAAGAATATAGAAGTTCTTTATATTTACCGAGAACCCCTTTTTCACTAGGAATCCCTTTTTCACTAGGAATCCCTTTTTGTTGGATAAGATTGGTTAAAGTCGCGAACTCATAAGAAACTCTTTTCTATCCTTTCTTTCAAAACATCTTTTTTTTTGAAAGAAGGGATAGAAAGAAGATAAGGATGGGAAAAGAAGAATACAATTTATTAAAGCGGATTCTCCTACATATTCGTGTAAAAAGAGGAATAGGTACATTCTAAATTCTTTGCACTTTTTGATTATTAAATACTTCATATTTTATCTAATAGATAGACTTATCATAAGATCTATTTATAATTAGAATAGGTACAAATATGAAATCAAGGTACCCATTCTATGATCAATTTGAACTTTCCCTCTATTTTTGTTCCTTTAGTGGGCCTAGTCTTTCCGGCAATTGCAATGGCTTCTTTATCTCTTTATGTCCAAAGAAATAAGATTGTCTAAATACGATGAGACTAAATCTCGTCACAACACTGGATCATCATACAGATACTTTTTAATGTAATATGGCAGAATATACAATATGTGGCCTTTTCGAAAACAAAAGGAAGAATTGTTATGTATGCCAATGCATAATATACGCGGTTATAACTTAATAAATTAAATAATTCAATTCAAAATGATGAGCAAATTTTTTTGAAAACCTTTTCAATAGAAACTCAATGTATCTAACCAATTATTCCTAATGGTTCACGTCAGAATACTGCTAGTTGATGAAAGTTACTTCGGGATCAAGTAAGAAAAGTTAAGTCAAATCCATTTGGGTTATTCTCTCAATTCCAATCAAATGCAACTGGATCTAGTATAGTATGAACTGGCGATCAGAACATATATGGATAGAACTTATACCGGGGTCTCAAAAAACAAGTAATTTTTGCTGGGCCTTTATCCTTTTTTTAGGTTCACTAGGATTCTTTGTGGTTGGAACTTCCAGTTATCTTGGTAAAAATATAATATCTGTATTTCCGTCTCAGCAAATTCTTTTTTTCCCACAAGGGATCGTGATGTCTTTCTATGGAATCGCGGGTCTATTCATTAGTTCTTATTTGTGGTGCACAATTTCATGGAATGTAGGCAGTGGTTATGACCGATTCGATAGAAAAAAAGGGATAATGTGCCTTTTTCGTTGGGGATTTCCTGGAATAAATCGTCGCATCTTTCTTCGTTTCTTTCTGAAAGATATCCAATCAATCAGAATGGAGGCGAGAGAGGGTCTTTTTCCTCGTCGTGTCCTTTATATGGAAATAAGGGGCCAGGGGGCCTTTCCCTTGACTCATACTGATGAGAATTTGACTCCACGAGAAATTGAACAAAAAGCTGCTGAATTGGCCTATTTCTTGTGCATACCAATTGAAGTATTTTGAAATGAACTGAGATGAGAAGAAATCTCAGCATGAGAGAAAGAACTTACTAATTATTTTTTTAAGACAACTTAAGTTTCTTAAAAATGTTCATTCCAGAAAAAGATGCTCTATTCTATTTCCCCGTTCCGTTGAGGCAGCAATCCATATACATTATACATCTCAAAGCAGGAGGACGTAAATGGAACAATTCTAATAAAAGAGAATATAACTAATAAAATATCTTAAGAAGCATCTAAACTCTTTGTACACAAAAACTCTTTTGTATACGCATACGCATGGTGTCCAGCTTCACTCTTTTATACTAGTAAAAGGTATAGATTCATCAAATATCCTAACATGTCTTTTTTTTTCGTAACACATAATTACACTTTTTAGGACCCATATTTTGAATTGATACCCTATCCCCGCGCTACGATTAGCCAGTGAAATCTTTAAAATTCAAAATAAAAGAATTAAAGGATCCAGCAGGATTCGTCTTTAAATTCAAAAAAGAAATGGGTTTTTCGAGCCTTCATCGAAATGAAGATGAAATTGGTTGGTTCCAATTTGCTTAATAGAGATCTCTAGAATCTGTAAAGAATTTTTACTTCTTTTTTTATTCGAAAGGGCCCTTCTTTTATGTTCTATTCTATATCCAAAGACTCAATTCTTATACAAAAAGAAAAATAGGAATAGAATCGACGAATGAAACAGGTTCATTAACAATTCACATCACAGATACAGAATGAAAAAAAAGAAAGCATTGGCTTCCCTCCCTTATCTTGTGTCTATATTCTTTTTGCCCTGGTGGGTTTCTCTCTCATTTAAGAAATGTCTAGAAACTTGGGTTATTAATTGGTGGAATACCGGGCAATCCGAAATCCTTTTGAATAATATTCAAGAGAAAAATGTTCTAGAAAAATTTATGGAATTAGAAGAACTTTTCCTGTTGGACGAGATGATAAAGGAATATTCGGAAACACATATGCAAAGGCTTGGTATAGGAATGCACAAGGAAACGATACAATTGGTTAAAAGACATAATGAATCTAATTTTCATATTCTATTGGATTTCTCGACAAATCTAATCTGTTTTGCTATTCTAAGTGGTTATTTTGTTCTGGGTAATGAAGAACTTTTCTTTCTGAATTCTTGGATTCAGGAATTTCTTTATAACTTAAGTGACACAATCAAAGCTTTTTCAATTCTTTTAGTTACTGATTTATGGATCGGATTTCACTCGACCCATGGTTGGGAACTAATGATTGGTTCAATCTACAACGATTTTGGATTGGCTGAGAATGATCAGATTCTATCTGGTCTTGTTTCCACTTTTCCAGTGATTCTAGATACAATTGTGAAATATTGGATATTCCATTTTTTAAATCGTGTATCTCCTTCGCTTGTAGTAATTTATCATTCAATGAATGAATGAAGAATTCATTAGATCTCTTGATCTTGATATCAATAAAATCAAAATATTTCTTCGTGTATAAAAAAAATCATTTGAAATCTTACTTATTCTTTATACTTCTACTTTTTCACAACTTTTAAATTCAAGGTATTCATACTATATTCTATCAGTACAATTATTTCAGTACAATCAATATAATGGCAAACTTGTGGATAGGGAATTCTACTAGCTACCTATCGAATTTATTGTAGAAATTCCGGGATCAACGATTGGACCATGCAAAATAGAAAGACTTTTTCTTGGGTAAAAGAACAGATGACTCGATCCTTTTATGTATCGATCATGATATATGTAATAACTCGAGCATCTATTTCAAATGCATATCCCATTTTTGCGCAGCAGGGTTTTGAAAACCCACGAGAAGCAACTGGGCGAATTGTATGTGCCAATTGCCATTTAGCTAATAAGCCCGTGGATATTGAAGTTCCGCAAGCTGTACTTCCAGATACTGTATTTGAAGCAGTTGTTCGAATTCCTTATGATATGCAACTGAAACAAGTTCTTGCTAATGGTAAAAAGGGAACTTTGAATGTAGGAGCTGTTCTTATTTTACCCGAGGGCTTCGAATTAGCCCCCCCCGATCGTATTTCTCCTGAAATGAAAGAAAAGATGGGCAATCTTTCTTTTCAGTTTTATCGGCCTAATCAAAGAAATATTCTTGTGATAGGTCCTGTTCCCGGTCAGAAATATAGTGAAATCATCTTTCCTATTCTTTCCCCCGACCCTACTACAAAAAAAGACATTCACTTCTTAAAATATCCCATATATGTCGGTGGAAACAGAGGGAGGGGTCAGATTTATCCTGATGGTAGCAAGAGTAATAATACAGTTTATAATGCTACATCAGCCGGTATAGTAAGCAGAATAGTACGTAAAGAAAAGGGGGGATATGAAATAACCGTAGTTGATGCATCAGATGGACGTCAAGTGGTTGATACTATACCTCCAGGACCAGAACTTCTTGTTTCAGAAGGTGAATCCATCAAGCTTGATCAACCATTAACAAGTAATCCAAATGTAGGAGGTTTTGGTCAGGGAGATGCAGAAATAGTGCTTCAAGATCCATTACGAGTCCAAGGCCTTCTGTTCTTCTTGGCATCTGTGATTTTGGCACAAATATTTTTGGTTCTTAAAAAGAAACAGTTTGAAAAGGTTCAGTTGTACGAAATGAATTTCTAGATATGGAGATTCCTTAAAATAAAGTTAGTAAAAGTGCAAAATTCTTGTCGATCAATAGAATGATGTATGTTCTATAAGCCTTTTCTTTGTTTGTTTTTTTTTTACTCTTTTTTCTTTTGCAGGATGTATGAAACTCATTACTTTTATACTCTTTCTAATAATAGAAAAGAAGCATACACATACAAAGGAATAGAATACAAGGCAAGGACGGGGAAAATGAAAGGAGAAACCTCTTTCTAGAAAGTATTCCAAGACGACACAAGAAAAAACCTTTTCTTGTGTCGTCTTGTATCGAAAGAATCATGATTTTTCTTCTGTTCACCAAAGATTCTTATTCCTTGTTTTTTTTTTTCCGGGTAGAATAGAACTTCTTCTATTAGTTCATTCACTTCAACTTATAACTGAAGAAAAGGAACAAAACAAAAAAATACTTTTATTTTTTTGTTCCGGCCAAAAAGCTGATTAGATCTTTACACATATCCAAATCCTTCTTTATTATCTCATTAAAGTTTTATTTTCTATTTCTATATAGAAAATATAGTTTTTTTATTATTCTTTTATTTTATTAGTTTAATATAAAAAGAAAAATATTTGCAGGATGTTTCATACGGATAAATCCATATGTATCGGATTATTAAGAAAATCAATGGATTCTTCCTTTCTTCTTGCTTCATATTACTAATTACTAATATTGACATAATAGTAAATAGTATGTAAGAACGACAGAAACTATGAATCAGTCAATAGATTCAATTTTTCAAAAACATCATAAGA